ACGAATTCTTGCCCCGCGGAAGCAGAGGCAAAGGACTAAGCAGACGTGTCAATACTTTATTTTTAGAACCATGAGTTCTGGGTGTGGCCCAAACTGGTACGGTGCCAATATGGATGAAACAACTCCCCCTTATTACTTATTAATTTATAATTGAATTTCATAATTCAATTTCATTATTTATTAATGATTGGTTCGGGCTATTTTTTTTTTCACAGGAAATATAGATATCTGATAGAAAGTTATTTATCTTGATGGTATATTTTTATGTTTTTTGCTTATGAGGGGAGGGTACCAAAACAAACAAAAGGTCTTACTATTCTTTTCTTTAGGCTTACCTGTTCCATTAGGAACATTCCTTTGAGATTTCCAAAGGTGTGTGTATTGTATTTGTACTTAATGCTTCCTGATTCTACCAGAAATCCTATAATAATATAGGAACTTGTTACAAATGTATTCATTGAATTGGTTTGGTTCATCAATAGCCTTAATTCAGAATCCTATTTTGACTCTGTGCCGTTGATTCCACTATGATTATTAATCAATAATGGAATAATTCCTTCATGGAGATAGGGGACATAATTCACATGGATATAGTAAGTCTCGCTTGGGCTGCTTTAATGGTAGTCTTTACATTTTCTCTTTCACTTGTAGTATGGGGAAGGAGTGGACTCTAGGGCTAGGGTACTAATTGAGTAATCCATTGAGTAATCGAATTGTATCAATTCTTTATTGATCGTTTTGCGAAGCCTTAAAAAAATGTTTCTGTTTCCAAATTGTACTGGAATATGGTAATGCATAAAAAAATTCAATTATGAATAATAATCATTCGATCAAACAATGAATGATTACCATAATGGAATTTAATTTCGAAACTCAAATCTACGCATGATAGGAAATTTTTTCTAATCGAATTTTTCCTAAATATTCTATTTTGGTGAATCAACTCTTACCAGAATTATGGATATTACAACGAGAAAAACCAATCCCTATTTTTTTCTTTATTTCTTTCCCCTTTTTCTTAACTTTTACTGTTTGAAGAGAAAGTCTGCTGCTATAACGGCAATACATACTTTCTTTCCACAGGAAGCGATTAGCGGTTGTCCAAAGAAAAGAGGTCCTACACCTAATAAAATGAGATCTTTCTTCCGTTGAGCGATCTGTACATCGCACATTTCACGTTTGTTTTAGACTCCTAGAAATTTTTTTATGCTTTTTTTTGACTCATCTCATCACAAATGTATTCTATTTATATGTAGCGAAAAAAAAAAAATAGAATTCGAGTGCTATTTAAAGGTACATCTAATATATGTACATACATATTGTAAATTGATCCATATGAAATGAATGAAGACTAGATTCGTATACAACTTTAGAAACGTTACATTATATAATAATAAATAGTATATAATACTAGATAGTGTGGTAGAAAGAACTATATATATAGTTCTTTCTACCACACTATCTCAGATACTTCTACTTCTGATTCCAGCCCTATCATTTAATTTAAGACTTAAAGTTTGAATCTCTTTTATTTCTTCAATCATTGATAAGAACTAATAATTCAAGTTTCATTCAAATTAATTATTTTGGCTGACCGTTTTTACGTATATGATAAGTAAAAAAGCAGTAGGAACTAAAATAAACAGTGCAGTAGCAATAAGTGCGAGAATATTGACTTCCATAATCTTCTTTTTTTGTTTCGAAATAACTCGGGATCTAATCCCATAGAGATGATAAATTTGACTCCTGTAAATTCAATGGGATGAATTGCATCCTGATGATACTGAATCAGATCAATATTATGAATAACAATATCTGATCTATCAAATTGATTCATCGTCGAAAATGAAATAGTATAACATAGAAAAATCTTTTATTCATACTAAATCAAAAATGCCGTTTTTGATTGGATCATAAATCCTATCATTGGATTTTCATCTTTTTTTTTCACTTTTCTTTTCTATAACCTATTATCTTCCTTATACAATTCTACTACTTATACATACAATAGTATATATACAAATACATACAATTATGAGGTATCATATGACCGGTATTCTATGGGTCATACACAGATCCAATTCAAACAGTAGAAGTGAGATGGAAAAAAGGGCAGATTAAGTATAAAAAATCGAATATTCCAAAAATTGACTAAATACTAAAAGGGGGCCTTGCTTGTTTGGTCTTTTTTTTTTTATTTAATTAGTATCTTCTTCTTGGATTGGGATTAGAACGTATACATCACAAATTCAGTATGCTATTTGAATGAGATAGGTTGTCTCCAACCAATTACTATAGTATTAGAGGATACACAAACAAAGCCGGAATTCAAAAAAGTGTGGTTTCACCTGAACCTGAAAAGTACTCTGTCGAGGTAATTATATTAAGTTTATTGTGTATCGTACAATAAACGAAGATAATTTGTGTCTGCACTCCCGGTAAAAATACGGGCACTCCATAATTCTATTTTGCTCTCTGTCTTCCTTTTCACAGAAAAGAGAAAGATGAATTGAGAAATTCGTCGGATCCTAGTTCGGGACTGACGGGGCTCGAACCCGCAGCTTCCGCCTTGACAGGGCGGTGCTCTGACCAATTGAACTACAATCCCGGCGAGGTATATGGAATACATACTCTTATGGTTTCATAAGAATATTCTACTCGTCATATTGTAAGAGATACACGAATGATATATTGATATCATATCCACATAAATATGTGCTTTAGTGAGAGTTATACGAATTACTAGTAACCTGTGGTTCTTTTATTGTAAAAAAGAAATAATCAATCTTTCAATAAGAAAAAAAGATCCTTTTCTTGATACTTTACTTAAGGATCATGAATATGGATCGTTAGAAAGATCAGAACAGAACGAATGAGAAACATATAGATAGAGCAAAAAAAATTGATTTTTTCTCTTTATTTATACGGATCAGACATTTCTGTTTCTGTAGGACGAATTTATTATATCATACTCATGGAGCGGTGCATTTTTGGGCCGAGCTGGATTTGAACCAGCGTAGACATATCGCCAACGAATTTACAGTCCGTCCCCATTAACCGCTCGGGCATCGACCCAGGAAGAATTCATTCCAGGCTTATTGATAATCCACGATCAACTTCCTTTCGTAGTACCCTACCCCCAGGGGAAGTCGAATCCCCGCTGCCTCCTTGAAAGAGAGATGTCCTGAACCACTAGACGATGGGGGCATATCCGCCCGACCGTCATCATACTATGATGATAGTATGATCAGTTTTTTGGAATTGTCAATATAATCTAATGGTATGGCTAAATCGAAAGAGTCTTTCCTACTTTCTATGTTATGATTCGATAGATTTTTTTTGTTTGATTTGATACTTCACTTCATGAATGAAGCATCTCATACTATAATAACTCTATATAAAATATTCTATATAACTCTATATAAAGAAGTATAGGATTCCTTCGGTTCGGTCAATGATTGGTCCGACCTGAAAAAGGGGGTAAACCCCCATTTCATTTCTTTTTTATTCATTGCTTCGTTTATCGTTCAGATAAAATATGCCTATAACTATCTCACACTAAGTCAGAAAATGCAAAAAGGGATAAAAAAGTTCTTTTTTATAAGAATTCGATTCGGGGTACGAATCCCCTCATCACATGATTCAAGAAAATGCCTTGAATCTATGTCAATATTGGATTCGTAAATCAAGCGAGTCTTGTTCTGATGGGTCAGGTCAGTCAAAGTAAACAAAGCAAGGGGGATCAGTCTTGAAACAATTCACTGCATTTTCTCAAAAAGAAAGAGAATAATTTTACCTCTAAGTAAATCAGATTTTTTTCTGAATGAGTTCATATGTACATATATACCTATAGTACTAGACTAATGCATATATACATATATGCATTAGACTCCATAATAGAAAATGACTAATTCATGAATTAAATAGGGCCTTTTTAACTCAGTGGTAGAGTAACGCCATGGTAAGGCGTAAGTCATCGGTTCAAATCCGATAAAGGGCTTTTTCCAAAAAACTCAAGTCACTCAAGTCTTATTCTTCGTTTTTCAACGTAGAATAGAGATATTGTTGATAAAAAAAAGAAAAAGGTAACCGCATTATAATGAGTTCCGCTTATTAGGAGTTTTTTTATAGTTAAAAAGTTGAACATTGAATCATTATCATAATGACTAATTGCACTTTTATTTTAGGGGATTCCGCTCTGTAGTGACATAATAGTCCTCTTCATATCTTATATATTCCATTTTTTTTTGTCCCAGGACAAAAAATATTCTAGATATCCAATCTCTATTATTAATTGCCAAACCAAAATATTCCTACTTCCCCATTTTTCCTATCAAACTACCATAACATAAAATTATAAAAGTAAGTGGACCTAACCCATTGAATCATGACTATATCAGCTATTCTGATATATAAATTCGATATATATTAAATCCTAGAAGCGGTTTTTGTTTTATTTCCTTGGAACATACAAGGCAAGAATTTTTCGATATTTCTTATTTTATCTTCTTGTTACTGGATGTTCCATAGGAATAAATCGCTATTCTTTTCCGATACATATAAAAAAGTATATTATATTTCGAAAATATATTTTTCAATAGATTTCCTTGGTTTCAGAATCCAATATTGTTTTGTTCCGACAATGCAATAGAGAACGAATGCGAGAAAGGGGCTTTCATTTCCAGTCTACAATTATTTAATATTTCATTTATGGGCAGGGAAAACAGAATTTTCTTATTTTTTTGTTTGCACCGTTAAAAGATATACTCTGGAATATGAGTTAGAGGACAATTTGGGGTTCAAATGGTTATATAGTGTTATATAGTAATAGTAAGAACTAATCGAATCGAACTCGTGGATTTACCTAGGTCGGTTTATGTCCCAATAGAAAAGAAAAAAAAGAATAATTTGTATCTTCGAAACCCATTGTAATTGTAAGGGGCATTGAACGAAGAATCGTCCATAGATAATTGAACTATCGCGCGCCCTGTAAATGAGAT